TATTTCATTTCATCCGGGAAAAGCCATCTCTTTCTCCACAATGTCTTTGCCATTTGATCCAATAGCGTTCCGTTAGATAGGAAGAGATTTGATAAATACTGATAACTCTCGGATGGAGTATTAGAACGGAAAGATCCATTAGATAATGAACTATTGGTTCTAAGCCATCTCTGGCGATGAATCAACAATTCGAAGTGCTTTTCTTGCGTATTCTTGATGAACCAGTGTCTAGATATAGATGTAGAAGAATTTGTTTGGGAAGTAATAAGCCCCTTTGACATCTCTTCATCTGCAAAGAATTCTCGACGCGAAAACACAGAGACAAAGGGCTGATCTTTGAATAGGAAAAAGAATGGATCTGCAGGGTCCCAAATGAATTGGCTTATTCGAAAAAAGCCTTGTTCTTTGGACGATCTATCTCGTGTCTGGTACTGCATGGTTCCACTCTGCAAGAACTCCGAATCATTCTCTTGAAGCTCATCCTTTTTATGATAAATGATCCGCTTGCCCCGAAATGACCCGGCCCAATAGGGAAATCCCAATTCAGTGGACCTTTCGATACAATCAAATAGATTGCCACAAGGGCGCCATATTCTAGGAGCCCAAACTATGTGATTGAATAAATCCTCCTCTATCTGTTGCGGGTCGAGGGCTCCTTCCCCTTCTTCAAACTCCGATTCGTATTTTTCATAGAAAAATCTCTGATCAACGATAGAAAAAGATCCATTTTGCATCATATCTAACGGATTCCTAGGTTCGGACCGAAGAAGTAATGTCACTCGATTATTATCAAACTGACTGCAATCCTTTTCTGTCCGTGAGGATCCCGCCAGAGCACCTTCTACTTCTAATAGGCCACGAACTAGATCAGAAGCATTCTCAACGAATCCATAAGAAGTGATCCTATTTTTTTCACCGGATCCGGGTCCGGGTGAAGACCAAAGATCTTGAGCGACCAATCCGGCAGAACAACTCAAAAGATAAAGAAGTATCGTTAATTTCTTCATGCTCGTTCCAAGTTTGAAGTACCATTTGTACAAATAGGAATCTCCTTCCTTACACGATTTCTTCTTTATATAGATAGATATAGGATCTATGGGGCAATTACTTAGAAGTACATTTTGTGCAACAGCCCTTCCTATCTGATAGAAAAAGACCCCATGATCCTGAACCGATCTTACCTGGGATCGCAAATCCCAAGTTTGTCTATGAAGAGCGGATCTAATTGTATTAGTTTCTATAATTGATTTCTTCTGTGTAATACTAATTGATAGGGCCTCATTGATAAGTGCTACAAGATCTCGTGCATTAGAACCCATGGTTATGGACCCGAATCCGTTAGTATGGAACATTTTCTTTTCCAAGTGAAATCCCCTAGTATATGAAAGAATGAAAAAGTGCTTTCGTTGTTGTGGAATAAGAAGCCTTCGTATCTTAATGCATGTATTTAATTTATTCGGAGCTATTAGAGCGGGATCCACTTTTTGGGGAATATGAGTCGAAGCAATAACAAGAATATTTCTAGTGGAACATCTTTCACAATCCCTGGAGAGATAGTTCTCTAATAGACCGAGGGATAAGTAATTCGACTCATTCACATACAGATCATGAATGTTTGGAATCCATATTATGCAAGGAGACATTGCTTTTGCTAATTCGAATTGAAGGGTGATATCAAATCGGTCTATTTTCGGCGTCATATACATAGTTAGCACATTCGTCATAGTTAGCAGCTCCGTATCAAGGTCATCATCAATATCGTCACTATCATCAATATGGATATCGTCACTATCATCAATATCGATATCATCAATAAGATACTCTTTAGGCTTGTCATCCAGGAACTTGTTCGGAAATACCGTAATGAAAGGAACATAGGAGTTTGCCGCTAGGTTTTTGACCAAACAGGATCGTCCAGTTCCTATAGAACCTATCACTAAAATACCCCTAGAAGGGGATAGGGCTAAGCGGAGCGAAAAGGGTTTTCCATGAGATGGGAAATGAAAACTATTAGCCCCACACGAGGTTTGTGAATAAGTGATTGTCTGATAATGAGCAAGGAATATCCGTCTTTCTGCTAAACAGAATCTATTGAACTCATAATTCATTAGATACTTTTTCTGAATGTCAACTAAGTATCGTAAGTAAATTGATCCCGGTTGTTCAATCATTTGATAACCCGAGTCATTCTTTGATAAAGGATCACTATGAGTCAGACTCAATAGAATTTGATCAATCCTTTTTTCTGTCATTAAGGTGGAGAACTGAACCAAGAATTCTCTTTCTTCATCATCAATCGAATCACTGTTCGCGACCCAGGATTCCATTTTATCATCAATCCAATCACCGTTCACATTTTTTCTTTTTCTTATCAATGAATAGATCTCTTTACTTGTACGACTTAGATGTCTCGTATTTCTCGAAAAAGTGATTCGATTGATGGAATTTGGTATGATACTTATGAGATCGATGAGATTTATATTCAAATATTTCTTCTTAGAACATATTGATTTGACCCCATAAGTGGGACCACCACCCAATAGCATGTTGCCACCAAAAGCAAAACCCCGTATCTCTTCCAGAGAATCTCCTAATTGTTCCAGAGCAACTAGAAAGAGATTCTTTAACCAAAAAGAATTCAGTTCAGATGTAGGATACCTATCCAGAAGTTTTCGCAACTCAATCATGTATGATGGAATCATCAAAGATTTTATCTTTTCTAACTCTGTCTGTAACTCACTAGAGGCTTGGGAAAAAAAGAGAAGATGGATACGAACGAGATATCCAGCAACAAGAAGAAGGAAAAGGATTGAATAGAGGAACTCCCAAGCATTTCTTGATCTCAGATGTGCCCATATCAATGGAACGGGTGACTCATTATTTCGATGAATCATTTCTTCGGACAGAAGAAGATTCTGTAAACACTTATTCGAAATCTCACTTATCAGAGTCCATTGTGGAAGAATCCTCTGAGGAATTGGCCATGATATATCTGATCCATACATAATATCATGAAAAATGGATACAAATTTTTGACTGCTACTTAGTATTGGCAATGGGTCTGAAAAAGTATCTACAAGGGCGAAATTTAGATATTTGCACCCTGTCGAAGTAAGGAACCATGGCATATATGTTTGGAACAGATTCCATTTTGAGAGATTTGAAAAAGCACTATCTCGTTGAAAGGTTCCATACATCTGCCCTTTCTCAACGTATTTCTTTAGACAAAGACTCCGTTTTTTCCTCTTTCCGGATGGTAAATATTTCTCAGAACATGGAGTGTGAATCAAACCCATGTTTGAATTGAAACTAAGATACTGATGCAAGTTCTTCCCTTCTGAATCAGATAGATTCATATCTGAAAGAGGCCGACAATAAGTTCTTTCAAAATTGACTATTCGTTCCTCTCTTAGAAATGTTGCAGAAATGTCTGCGATCGAGTAAATAGCTCTACGAACGACCGGATCGGATCGAATTGGAAAATGGGAAGATTTGTACAAGTTATACGTTTCATCACCACTTTGTAGAAAATCGTTAGGTATGAATATATCAGATACCTGTGACTCGATTGGTGAAATAGTCTCTCTCTCCAAAAAAATATGTTTTTTTTTACCGACGCACAAAGAAAATATTTTGTTGCGAATGAACAAGATATTGAGGAATTGTCCATATGTAAGATCATCATTATGGATACGGGTCTTTTCCACAGAAAAAGGGAATCTTTTGTTACAATAGAACCAGAAGTGATGTGGATCATTCAAGAATCGAAGTCGATTTGCTTTATAAAAAGAAGATATCAATGAACTTCTATGAAATGGTTTCACAGGATTCAGCCAATTGTCTCGATCGTGGGATATCATTGAGAAATAGGAATCCGTGTTATCAAAGAATTTTCCGCAATTATTTCTAGTATGGAATGAGTCAATCATCCACTTTGGTATCTTTTTGAACAAAAATGGTAATATTGTTCCTTCATTGATCAAGAATTTCGATCTTTGGGAAGTATCACGATCATCCAATAAGAAGGGTTTCAATTTATTCAAATGAACGATTTGAACACCTATTGATTCTAACAACTGATTGCAGGGTTGATCATTCGGACTTTTCAATTCATAGATGTGGATCTCGGACCTATGAATGGGGGTATTCCCGATACTCACAAAGAAAAAGGGAAGTGATTTGGACAAAAAGGGAAGTGACTTGGACAAAAAGAGAAGTGACTTGGACAAAAAGAGAAGTGACTTGGACAAAAAGAAACGAAGTGACTTAGACAAATCTTGTTTGTCGATAGCCTCGGACCAATCAATCGAATATTGACTCATACGTAATCGATCGAACACTACTTGAAAACGGTTCTTCTGTTCAGAAACGAAATGTTCCAAATGTTCCTGTAAATTCTTGCTCCCATTGGACCATTTGTATCTATATGCATCAGGATCCCGATTCATGGATCTCTCGGTTCGAGAAATAAGAGGATCAAACCATTTCTTCTGAGTCTCTTTCAAATTCAATAAATGTTGGTTGATCGTATATTTCATTATAGTTATATGATTCAGAGTATCATTTCCTATTTGATCCCTTTGAATTCCATATTCGAAGTTGCGATTGGATCTATTCATTAAAAAGAATCGATTCGATACATTTCTTATGTACCCATAGATGCTATATTGGATTTGAATCAGATTTCGGATCAATCTATATTGATTGACTGCCTCCATGATGTTGTTGCTAGCAAATACCGCTGTTTTTAGTTTTGGATCTTCCAAATCATTCCCGCAGTGGATCCGGACCAATTTTTTTCTGATCCTTCGATAAAAAGATTCATTCTCCTCATAAAAAAGAGGAGGTAGAACCAATAAAGATTTCTTTTTCGATTCATCTCTGGAGTTGAATACCTCATTCAAGAATTTTTTTTGATCCAACCCGTAGGAATCAATAGAAAAGGCAAATCCCCTATGATACACCAGATCCGGCTCGGTTATTGATAGAGTGAATAGATCTGCCATTTCTTGAAATCTCTCTTCTGATTCAAAATCGTGGTGTAACGTGTATCCCCCTTTGTTCCGGTTATGGAATAGATGAAATAAATCCAAAAATGGATTTTTTTTCAAGAATGAAATCTTATTGGAACGGTCCATATCTGGTTCATCCTTCGGAACCATATCACATCCCGGATCTGATGAAATAGGATGAATTGAGACGGTATTTTGTAAATACGTAATTATCTTGAATATATCAACCATTTCTTTATTTTCCGATCGCCTGGAAGGGATAAAAGAAACATCTTGTTTTTTCTTCAAAAATTTCTGATCTCTAGTGGACCTCTCAGTAGGATTCGAACCCAGATGAAGTTCTGACCATCTGTCAGAGAAAAAAGAACGAATTGATCTTGTAGGATTCCCAAGAAATTCTTCGATTTCTTTCGGAAGCAGATGATTATTCATCTGCTTCTCACGTTTCGTGAATAGCCGGGACATTGAGGAAGATCCAAAAAGGCATTTCGGGAATCGATCTGATTCTATCTCTGTTCGTTCCGTTTGAAGAAAGGAAGGATCCCAAAGAATCGATCTTTCTTTTAGTTGCTGAATCTCTGTTTGATCGATCAATGTGTGATATTCTGAATCCTCATTTCTAATGGAATCGAAATGATCTCTGGATTGATCAGAGGATCCTTTCGATTGGCTAGAATCCGTTACTTGAACGAAAATAGATCTTGTGGAATCATATTGAATATTTGACAATACATTCCGTACCCTGCTAAAAAACCAATCCTTGTTTACCAACCACACATTGTCTAACCAAATCCAATTCTCTCTCGATACGTTCCTCAAAAAATCCGATTCGTGCTGATTCTTCCCCCAACTAACGAAGAGATCTTGGCGGAATTGCCACATATGAAATTGAGCACAATTTTGCAAAGAAATACCCCACTTGTTTCTCGAGAAGAGATGGGAAACGTGCTCAATATCATTTGATTGAATAGTTGCCTCAGCTCCTTGTTGTTTGAAGAAACCCTCCCCTTCAATTGGTCTTTTTTCACGAAAAGCAGACATGAGATAACAAATCAAGTCTTTCCCTAAGATTTCGAATAGCTGTCCCGAATTCAAGTTGATTATGTTTCGCTTCTTCCTCGGAGAAAGACGATCAAACAATTCCCAATCATGGTCCTTGCGGATCGGATCATCCGTATAGGATAAAAAAAGAAACTCCAGATATTTGCTATCTTTCTCTTTGAATGAGATCTCAATTCCAGCTACGGTTTCATTAGCTATCTTACAACTAGAATCCCTCTTTTTTCCGATCCGGTTCCTCCACCACTGCGAACCCCGGTTCGATTCAGGCATGATACACTTTTTATTTATTGGGAGAACCCAAGTACTCTCTTGCGGATCCATGAAACAACTCTCAGAAATCTTTTTCTCTTTTGGAAGATACAGGAGCGAAACAATCAATCTATTGATATTGGAAGACCAAAAAGATTCTTCCAATGTCTCATTTCTGGGTCCAATGGAATTCATAGGTATAGGAAGAAGCTCCATCAAATAGAGATTTTTTCTTTCGACCATCTTTCGATTGGTAATACGAGATATAAGGACCACTACTACAAGCAGTACTACACCTTTGATCGTGAAATATCGATTGCTTGTTGAACCCTGTGAATCACGTGAAAGTAGGATACTCCAAATTCGGGGGTCAGAGAGTTTCATAAAACGTTCTTGGTGGAAAAAAATGTGAGTGAAAGATCCCACTGAATCGAATTTGATCCATGAATCTAAGAAATAGTGAGAATTCTTGATCTCACTCAATATCTCTCTCAATTCGAAGATCCAGGATTTGAATTGATATCGTTTCATTGATTCCTCCTAAAGATTTTCATTGATTCCTCCTAAAGATTTCATTTCAATTGGAATTTGGTTATTCACGATGTACAATGAGCCCTGTTAAGCATCCATGGCTGAATGGTTAAAGCGCCCAACTCATAATTGGCAAATTCGTAGGTTCAATTCCTGCTGGATGCACGCCAATGGGAACGTTCAATAAGTCTATTGGAATTGGCTCTGTATCAATGGAATCTCATCATCCATACATAACGAATTGGTATGGTATATTCATACCATACCATATGAACAGTAAGAACTAGAATTCTTATCGATACTGGAACTCATAGGGAAGAAAATGGAGTTATGGATGGAATCAAATATGCAGTATTTACAGAAAAAAGTATTCGGTTATTGGGGAACAATCAATATACTTCTAATGTCGAATCAGGATCAACTAGGACAGAAATAAAGCATTGGGTCGAACTCTTCTTTGGTGTCAAGGTAATAGCTATGAATAGTCATCGACTCCCAGGAAAGGGTAGAAGAATAGGGCCTATTATGGGACATACAATGCATTACAGACGTATGATCATTACGCTTCAACCGGGTTATTCTATTCCACCTCTTATAGAGAAAAGAACTTAAAGCAAAATACTTAATAACACGGCGATACATTTATACAAAACTTCTACCCCGAGCACACGTAATAGAGCCATAGACAGAAAAATGAAATCCAATCCACGAAATAATTTGATCTGTGGACAGCATCATTGTGGTAAAGGTCGTAATGCCAGAGGAATCATTACCGCAAGACATAGAGGGGGAGGTCATAAGCGTCTATACCGTAAAATCGATTTTCGACGGAATGAAAAAGACATATCTGGTAGAATCGTAACCATAGAATATGACCCTAATCGAAATGCATACATTTGTCTCATACATTATGGGGATGGCGAGAAAAGATATATTTTACACCCCAGAGGGACTATAATTGGAGATACCATTATTTCTGGTACAGAAGTCCCTATATCAATGGGAAATGCCCTACCTTTGAGTGCGGTTTGAACTATTGATTTACGTAATTGGAAGTAACCAATTAGGTTTACGATGAAACCTAGAAATCAATCACTGATCCAATTTGAGTACCTCTATGGGATAGACCTCAACAGAAAACTGTTGAGTAACGGCAGCAAGTGATTGAGTTCAGTAGTTCCTCATAGAAAATTATTGACTCTAGAGATATGGTAATATGGAGAAGACAAAATTGTTTGAAGCACGCACAGAACCGGAAGCGCCCCTTGTTTCAAAGAGAGGAGGACGGGTTATTCACATTTAATTTGATGGTCAGAGGCGAATTGAAAGCTAAGCAGTGGTAATTATAAAGATCCCCCCGGGGAAAAATAGAGATGTCTCCTACGTTACCCGTAATATGTGGAAGTATCGACGTAGTTTCATAGAGTCATTCGGTCTGAATGCTACATGAAGAACATAAGCCAGATGATGGAACGGGGAGACCTAGGATGTAGAAGATCATACATGAGTGATTCGGCAGATTTGGATTCCTATATATCCACTCATGTGGTACTTCATCATACGATTCATATAAGATAAAGATCCATCTGTCTAGATATCATCATATACATCTAGAAAGCCGTATGCTTTGGAAGAAGCTTGTACAGTTTGGGAAGGGGTTTTTAAAAGAAGAATCTACTTCAACCGATATGCCCTTAGGCACGGCCATACATAACATAGAAATCACGCTTGGAAAGGGTGGACAATTAGCTAGAGCGGCGGGCGCTGTAGCGAAACTGATCGCAAAAGAGGGTAAATCAGCCACATTAAGATTACCATCCGGGGAGGTCCGTTTGATATCCAAAAACTGCTTAGCAACAGTCGGACAAGTGGGTAATGTTGGGGTGAATCAACAAAGTTTGGGTAGAGCCGGATCGAAGTGTTGGATAGGTAAGCGTCCTGTAGTAAGAGGAGTAGTTATGAACCCTGTAGACCATCCCCATGGAGGTGGGGAAGGGAAAGCCCCAATTGGTAGAAAAAAACCCACAACTCCTTGGGGTTATCCTGCGCTTGGAAGAAGAAGTCGGAAAAGGAAAAAATATAGTGATAGTTTTATTCTTCGTCGCCGTAAATAGGAATATTTAAAATAGAATTTTTTGAATTTGAAATAATGTGATGGGCGAACGACGGGAATTGAACCCGCGCGTGGTGGATTCACAATCCACTGCCTTGATCCACTTGGCTACATCCGCCCCTTATCTAGCTAAAGGATTTTCTCTTTTTTCCATTCATCATTATTGTATTTATTCTTACCTTCATACTTAGATCGAGATATTCTATTGGACATAGAATGCCAATCTTTAAAATGTAAAAAAAGGAGTAATCAGCTGTGGCACGTTCACTAAAAAAAAACCCTTTTGTAGCTAATCATTTATCAAGAAAAATTGAAAAACTCAACATGAGGGAGGAGAAAGAAATAATAGTAACTTGGTCTCGGGCATCTACCATTATACCCAAAATGATTGGCCATACAATCGCTATTCATAATGGAAAGGAACATTTACCTATTTATATAACAGATCGTATGGTAGGTCACAAATTGGGAGAATTCGCGCCGACTCTGACTTTCGCGAGACATCCGAGAAACGATAATAAATCTCGTCGTTAATTTGGAAAAAAATAGATACTTATCATTCATTGGCGGGAGATAACCTTATGATAAAGAAAAAGAACTCAAATTCGAGTGGAGAAGTAAAAGTTTTAGCTCAACATATATGTATGTCTGTTTTCAAAGCGCAAAGAGTAATTGATCAGATTCGCGGGCGTTCTTATGAAGAAACACTTATGATATTGGAACTTATGCCTTATCGAGCATCTTATCCAATTTTAAAATTGGTTTATTCCGCAGCAGCAAACGCTAGTCATAATATGGGTTTGAAGGAAACCGATTTATTCATTAGTAAAGCCGAAGTCAATGGGGGTTCTTTTGTGAAAAAATTAAGACCTAGAGCTCGAGGACGTAGTTATCCGATAAAAAGGCCAACTTGTCATATAACAATTGTATTAAAAGATAAATCAAAATTATCTTTCGATGAATTTAATATTTAGATTCATATTTAGAAAAAAATAGATAGAAAGATAATATAATAAAAAATATGGGACAAAAAATAAATCCGCTTGGTTTCAGACTTGGTACAAACCAAAATCATCATTCTTTTTGGTTCGCACAACCAAAAAATTTTTCTGTAGGTCTACAAGAAGATGAGAAAATACGAAATTGTATAAAGAACTATGTACAAAAAAATAAAAGAATATCCTCTGGTTTCGAAGGAATTGGAATTTCGCGTATAGAAATTAAAAAAAGAATTGATTTAATTCAGGTTATAATCCATATTGGATTCCCAAATTTATTAATAGAGGGCCGAACACGAGGAATCGAAGAATTACAGATGAATGTACAAAAAGAATTTCGTTCTGTGAACCGAAGAATCAACATTGCTATCACACGAATAGAAAAACCTTATGGAGACCCCAATATTCTTGCAGAATATATGGCTTCTCAATTAAGAAATAGAGTTTCATTTCGAAAGGCAATGAAAAGAGCTATTGAATTAACTGAACAAACAGATACAAAAGGAATTCAAATACAAATTGCAGGACGTATTGACGGAAAAGAAATTGCACGTGTCGAATGGATTAGAGAAGGTAGGGTTCCTCTACAAACAATTCGCGCTAAAATTGATCATTGTTCCTATACAATTCGAACTATCCATGGAGTACTAGGCCTCAAAATTTGGATATTTGTGGATGAAGAATAATAGACCTTTATTTATTTTTTCTATCCAGTAATATAGTGTGATATATAGAACAAAAAACTAGAAACTTTTTCTGTTTTTCTGTTCTGTTTTTCTGTTAAATAAAAAAAAATAAAATAATTCGAATTCTATAAGGTTGAATCAAAACAAAAAGAAATTAATCTTTTTTTTTTTTTGCTATGCTTAGTGTGTGACTCGTTAATTTTTCTTTAGAGTTTTTAGTAGAATAAAAAAAAAAGACTGATCCCTAATATTAATTCAATAATTACAACTACTATAATAAAAAAAAGTAAAAACTAATAACTAACTTATTGCTTCATATTGTCGAGATCCCAAAAACAGTCACTATATGACTGGATCAATCATATAGTTGTAACAACTGGAATTGTTCCATAACAAAAAAATATGATTGTGGATTTGAAAAAAAAAATAAAATAAAGGGATGCAGATAAATGGAAAGGTGATAGAAAGAGAGAACAAAAATATCAATGATATATAATTCCAATATGTATGGTCTATGAATTACCTCATATAAATAAAAGGCAATGTAATAAAGCATTAATTTGATATTGTTTTAATATTGTTTAATATTGTATCGATTGATATATAAATAATAAATGATATATAAATAATAAAGAGCTTCCGGTTAATAGAAACTGAGGAGATTGACTCGAAAACAGATTTTGTTTAGAGCTCCATTGCAGAGTTCAGGCCTAATCATTAATGGAGAAGCTATAGGAACGACGAAACCTGTGACTATATAAGATTCTATTTAAAAGAATCCAAATGATTGAGCAGGCGGGATGGCGGAATGAACCAAGAACAATTTTTTTTTTACTCGGAAAAGTTGTGGATTGATCCTACGAATAAAGCAGGAAAACGAAAGAGTCAATATTCGCCCGCGAAACCCTTATTTCTTATTTATTGGATTCCAATATTGTCTTGATTCAATAATTTATTAAAAGAAAATAAAAAAAAATAAAAAAGAAAATAAAAAAAAAATAAGGATCCAGTATAAAAAAGAAACATTATATATATCTATAAATAGACAAATCTAACCGTATATACAGCTTTTTATCTAATAAATTAAATATAATATCAAAAAATCCCATTACTTAGTTTAATGTATTAGTTATTAAATACATGCATCTGTAATATTATCGAATCCTTTCATTCGTGAGGAGCTGGATGAGAAGAAACTCTCATGTCCGGTTCTGTAGTAGAGGTGGGAAAAAACCATCAATTATAACCCCAAAAGAACCAGATTTCGTAAGCAACATAGAGGAAGAATGAAAGGAATATCTTGCCGGGGTAATCATATTTGCTTCGGCAGATATGCTCTTCAGGCACTTGAACCCGCTTGGATTACCGCTAGACAAATAGAAGCAGGACGAAGAGCAATGACACGATATGCACGTCGTGGTGGAAAAATATGGGTACGTGTTTTTCCCGATAAACCTATTACAGTAAGGCCCGCAGAAACACGTATGGGGTCGGGAAAGGGGTCTCCCGAATATTGGGTATCTGTTGTTAAACCCGGTCGAATACTTTACGAAATGGGCGGAGTCTCAGAAACTGTAGCCAGAGCAGCAATTTCAATAGCTGCGTGCAAAATGCCTATAAAAACTCAATTTGTTATTTCAGGATAGGGATGTAGAACTAAATATGAAAAAGGGATGAAAAAACAACCACGAGTTTCTTTATTTCTAGACAAATACTATTTCTTCTTTTTCCTCATTCTTTGCATTGAAATAAAAAATTCAAATAAAAATGATATGATTCAACCTCAGACCCTTTTGAATGTAGCAGATAACAGTGGAGCTCGAGAATTAATGTGTATTCGAATCATAGGAGCTGGTAATCATAGATATGCTCATATTGGTGACGTTATTGTTGCTGTAATTAAAGAAGCAGTGCCCAATATGCCTCTAGAAAGATCAGAAGTAATAAGAGCTGTAATTGTACGTACATGTAAAGAGCTCAAACGTGACAACGGTATGATAATACGATATGATGACAATGCAGCGGTTGTCATTGATCAAGAAGGAAATCCAAAAGGAACTCGAGTTTTTGGCGCGATTGCTCGGGAATTGAGACAGTTGAATTTTACTAAAATAGTTTCATTAGCTCCCGAGGTATTATAAAGACTCATAGTCATAGATCAAATTAGGATATTGTTCTAGTAGGATATCTGAAATAAACCCAATTAATAGATTGTGTCTCACGCATATACTTTTACTAAAATTACTAAATTTAATAATTAATTTAAATTTCAAATTTAATTAAATAAAATAATGAATACTTTGAAGTATTCAAATAAAAAAACATGTTGATTATATCAAAATTAGAAGCACCAATAATTAAAATTTGTCATGGGCAGAGACGCTATTGCTGATATAATAACTTCTATAAGAAATGCTAACATGAGTAAAAATGGAACGGTTCGAATAGTATCCACAAATATCACCGAAAACATTGTTAAAATACTCCTACGAGAGGGTTTTATTGAAAATGTTCGGAAACATCAGGAAAGTAATAAAAATTTCTTGGTTTCAACCTTGCGTCATAAAAGAACTAGGAAAGGAATATATAAAACGATTTTAAAACGTATCAGTCGACCCGGTCTACGAATTTATTCCAACTATAAAAAAATTCCTAAGATTTTAGGTGGAATGGGAATTGTAATTCTTTCCACTTCTCGAGGCATAATGACAGATCGAGAAGCTAGACTAGAAAAAATTGGAGGAGAAATTTTGTGTTATATATGGTGATCCTCCTCTGGTATCCTAATTTTATCTCTAACTTCCTATTTGTGAAATAGAGAGTAAAGGTGAGTTATATAATTCTTCTTCCATTAGTTGATACTTCAAAAGGGTTTCCTGGAATGAAAAAAAAAATGATTCATGAAGGTTTAATTACTGAATCATTTCCCAATGGTATGCTCTCCGAATCCGTTTATATTTATATTTTATATAATGAAGATCTAATTCTAGGTTATATTTCGGGGACGTATAATTTATAGACTTCGGAACAAAGATTCGAACGATTAGATAGATTCTTTTTGAAAAAACCCCTTTCATCAAAGATACAATTTGAAGAAAAAAAAAAACAAGAAACTTATTTTCTTCCAAGGAATAGATTCAAAATTAAAGTAAGGAGTAAGAAATATGAAAATAAGGGCTTCTGTTCGTAAAATTTGTGAAAAATGTCGACTGATCCGTAGGCGCGGACGAATCATAGTGATTTGTTCCAATCCGAGACATAAACAGAGACAAGGATAATCTTTCTAAAGTTTCTCAAAGAGGGGTTATGTAAAAATAAAAGATTTGTTTTAACATAAAATGGATATCTCCATATCTTTTTATATATTTCTGATTCATATTTATGAGATGATAAAATATGGCAAAACCTATACAAAGAATTGGTTCACGTAGGAATGGGCGTATTAATTTACGTAAAACTGGACGTAGAATACCAAAAGGAGTTATTCATGTTCAAGCCAGTTTCAACAATACCATTGTAACTGTTACAGATGTACGAGGTCGAGTGGTTTCTTGGGCCTCCGCCGGTACTTCTGGATTCAAAGGCACAAGAAGGGGAACACCCTATGCTGCGCAAGCAGCCGCTTTAGATGCTATTCGTACTGTAGTAGATCAAGGTATGCAACGAGCAGAAGTTATGATAAAAGGTCCTGGTCTCGGAAGAGACGCAGCATTACGGGCTATTCGTAGAAGTGGTATACTATTAAGTTTCGTACGTGATGTAACACCTATGCCACATAATGGATGTAGACCTCCCCAAAAAAGACGTGTGTAAAAAAAAAAAAGAATTAAATGGATTTCAAGAGAAATAAACGATTCAATGATCTGATCAAATAATAATATTAGTATGGTTCGAGAGGAAATAGCAGGATCCACTCGAACACTACAGTGGAAATGTGTTGAATCAAGAGTAGACAGTACATGTCTTTATTATGGTCGTTTCATTCTGTCCCCGCTCATGAAAGGGCAAGCCGATACCATAGGTATTGCCATGCGAAGGGCTTTACTTGGAGAAATAGAAGGAACATGTATCACACGTGCTAAATCTGAGAAAGTGCCACATGAATATTCTACGATAGTAGGTATTGAGGAATCGGTACATGAAATTTTAATAAATTTGAAAGAAATTGTATTGAGAAGTAATTTGTATGGAGTTAGAGACGCATCCATTTGCGTTAGAGGTCCTAGATACGTAACCGCTCAAGATATCATCTCACCGCCTTCCGTGGAAATAGTTGACACAACACAGCATATAGCTAACCTGACGGAACCAATTGATTTGCGTATTGGATTACAAATCAATAGAGATCG